TATTTTAACTATTTATTAAATTTAAATAAAATTGTAACTGATGCTAATGGTCAAAAAATTAATAGAAAATCGATTAGAATAAAAGAAATCAATAAAAAAGTCCCCCGATGGTCATACAAATTAATCACCGATTTAGAACAACAATCAAGAAAATATAAAGAAGACATACCAATAGGTCATCAAATTCGTTCAAGAAGGGGCAAGCGTGTAGTCATTTTGACTGCTACAAAAGGTACTCCTAAGACTACGAATAGTAAAATGTCCGATATAAAAACCGACGTGACTTTAATGCGCTATTCACAACAATCAGACTTTCGTCGCGGTATAATCAAAGGTTCTATGCGGGCTCAAAGGCGTAAAGTGGTTATTTTCGAATTATTTCAAGCAAATGCGAAGTCCCCCCTTTTTTTGGAGAGACGACAAAAATCCCCTCCCTTTTATTTTAATATTTCCGGGTTGATTAAACTAATTTTTAAAAATGGGTTGGATAAAGGGGAAGCATTCAAAACTGGAGAGTATACAAAAGAACAAACAAAAAGAGAAGAAAAACAAGAAACCAACAAAAGAAAGGAAAAAGCACGAATAAAAATCGCAGAGGATTGGAATCGTATTCCATTTGCGCAAGGAATAAGAGGTTGCGTGTTAATAACTCAATCTATTTTTAGAAAATATATTCTATTACCTTCATTGATAATTGCCAAAAATGTTGGACGTATATTCCTATTGCAACGTCCTGAATGGGCTGAGGATTTCCAAGAATGGAATAAAGAGATCTATATTAAATGCACCTATAATGGTATTCCATTATCCGAAACCGAATTTCCAAAAAATTGGTTGACAGAAGGTATTCAAATAAAAATCGTATTTCCTTTCTGTCTTAAACCTTGGCACAAATCGAAACTACAATCCTCTCAGAAAGATCTAATGAAAAAGACAAAAGAAAAAGGTGATTCTTGTTTTTTAACAGTTTGGGGAATGGAAACGGAACTCCCCTTTTGTTCACCCCGAAAAAAACCTTCCTTTTTTAAACCCATTTTAAAGGAATTCGCAAAAAAAATTGGAAAATTTAAAAAGAAGTATTTTCGAGTTCTAAAAGTTTTCAAAGTAAAAACAAAATTACTTCGAAAAGTTTCAAAAGAAACAAAAAAATGGGTTATCAAAAGTGTTTTTTTTAGAAAAAGAATAATAAAAGAACTTTCAAAAGTAAATCCAATTCTATTATTCAGATTAAGAGAAGTCGGAGTCGATAAATCAAGCGAAATTAAAGAAGAAAAAGATTCCATAATAAACAATCAAACGATTCACGAATCATTTAGTCAAATTCAAATTGCATCTCCGGGTTGGACAAACTCTTCGTTGACAGAAAAAAAAATGAAGGATCTGGTTGATAGAACAAGTACAATTCGAACTCAAATAGAAAGAATCACAAAAGAGAAAAAAAAAGTAACTCCAAGAATAAATAATCTTAGTCCTACAAGTTATAATGCTAAAAAATTAGAAAAACAGCAAATGGTTAAAATGTTAAAAAGAAGAAATGCTCGATTAATCTGTAAATTATCCCCTTTTGTAAAATTTTTCATTGAAAAAATATACACGGGTATATTTTTATATATCATTAATATTGCCAGAATAAATACAAAACTTTTTCTTAAATTAACAAAAAAAATTATTGATAAATCCATTTACAATAATGAAAGAAAACAAGAAAGAATTAATAAAAAAAAGAAAACTAAAATTCCGTCTATTTCGAGTATAATTCTAAGAAAGGAACTTGAGAATATTAGTAATATTAAAGCAAATTCACATATTTTTTATGACTTATCCTACGTACCACAACCATATGTATTTTATAAATTAGGAAAAATCCAAGTTATTAACTCGTTAAGATTTGTTCTTCAATATCAACGAATCCCCTTTTTCCTTAACGCTAAAATAAAGGATTCTTTTGAAACACAAGGAATGCTTGATTCGAAATCAGCAGATAACAAACTTCCGAGTTCTGAAATGAATCCATGGAAAAGCCGGTTAAGAGGACATTATCAATACCATTTATCTCAGATTGGATGGTCTAGATTAATACCAGAAAAATGGCGAAATACATTTCGTCAGCATCGTATAGCTAAAAAGGCAAATTTTAGCAAACGGCATTCATATGAAAAAAAACCATTAATGAATTCCAAAAAACAAAAAAAATTGGAAGTATATTCATTATCTAATCAAAAAGATAATTTTATAAAATACTATCGATCTGATCTTTTAGCATATAAATTTATTCATTATGAAAAGAAAACGGAATGCTTTTTTTATGGATCTCCCCTTCAAGGAAATACGAACCAAGAATTTTATTATAACACGCCTAAAAAAAATTTTTTTGATATGCTGAGGAACATCCCTATTAAAAATGATCTAGGAAAGATCCATATGGAAAAACCGGCCGATAGAAAATATTTTGATTGGAAAATTTTGCAATTTGATCTTATACAAAAAATCGATATTGAGGCCTGGATCATAATCGATACCAATAGGAATCAAAATACTCAAATTCGTACTAAAAATTCTCAAATAATTTCTAAAAAATATTTTTTTTATCTTAAGATCCCAGAGATAAATTTACCAAACTCTCACAAGGGGTTTTACGATTGGATGGGAATGAATGAAAAAATGCTAAAGCATCCCATATCCAATCTGGAACTTTGGTTCTTCCCAGAATTTTTGTTAATTTATAAGACATATAAAATGAAACCTTGGTTTATACCAAGCAAATTACTTCTTTTTAATTTAAATAGAAGTGCAAATAAAAAGATCAATGAAAAGGACAATTTTTTGATAGCATCAAATAAAAAGCATCGAAATCAAGAAGAAAAAGAACCGACAAGTCGAGGAGAGCGGAGATCCGTCCTCTCACCCTCAAAAGATATTGAAGAAAATGATGCAAGATCAAACATGAAAAAAGGGAAAAAGAAAAAACAATACACGAAAGCGGAACTGCGTTTGTTCATGAAACGTTATTTGCTTTTTCAATTGCGATGGGATGAGACTTTGAATGAAAGAATGATCAATAATATCAATGTATATTGTCTCCTGCGTAAACTGATAGATTCACCAAAAATTACTCTATCCTCGATTCAAAAGAAACAAATGAGTTTGGATATAATGATGATTAATAATTTAACTCTTTCAGAATTTATGAAGAAGGGAGTATTGATTCTAGAACCCATTCGTTTGTCTGAACAAAAAGATGGGCAATTTATTATGTATCAAACCGTTGGTATTTCGTTGGTTCATAAGAATAAGCATCAAAAATACCAAGAGCAAAGACATGCTTCTAACAATAATTTGGATTTACTTGTTCCCGAAAATATTTTATCCTTTAGACGTCGTAGAAAATTGAGAATTCTAATTTGTTTCAATTCAAAAAAGAGAAATTATATAGATCCAAATCCGGTATTTTGTAACGTAAAAAACAGCAGGCAAGTTTTACATGACAATAACCATCTTGATAGAGATAAAAATCAATTAATGAAATTAAAGCTCTTTCTTTGGCCTAATTATCGATTAGAAGATTTAGCTTGTATGAATCGTTATTGGTTTGATACCAATAATGGCAGCCGTTTCGGTATGTTAAGGATACAGATGTATCCACGATTGAAAATTTTTTAATAATACACTTTTCTGTATATCCTATACCCTATATATAATAGGGTATATGAAAGCAAACAAATACACAGATCAGATGTCTTATCTCACATTTCATTATAGTATCCAATATCAAATGAATAATGTCTGAATTCGATCTCGAAATGAATGAACGAAACCTTCTTTATTTTAGGTCTAAATTCTTCGATCCAAAAATGTACCAAGCTTTTCTATTCCTATAGGAAAACCAATTCAAAATTGAATTGATTGATTTGAATTCATGAAATTAGGAGTTCAAAAAGAAATTTGGATTAGATTCTTGTATATACCACATTCAAATTAATGGCATTATTATTACTGATCGGTAAAATCCATATCTGTAAAAAGGGCAAGGGGCGTTTTTTTATGGTCAAAAATTCATCGATTTCATTTATTTCTCAAAAAGAAAACAAAGAAACCAGGGGGTCTGTTGAATTTCAAGTATTCAGTTTCACCACTAAAATAAGGAAACTCACTTCACATTTGGAATTGCACAAAAAAGACTTTTCATCTCAGCGAGGTTTGCGAAAAATTTTGGGAAAACGTCAACGACTGCTGGCCTATTTGTCAAAAATAAATAGGGAGCGCTATAAAGAATTAATTGGGGAGTTGGATATTCGAAAGATAAAAACTCGTTAATTTGAAGCGTGAGACTGTTTGCGCTTAGTCGTTTAAATTTTGATAAACTTCTTTCTTTTTACTTTCAGCAATGCATGGAAGAACGACTCGAGAAAAACTTATGATTCTACCAACTACAAGAAAAGACCTCATGATAGTCAATATGGGCCCTCACCACCCATCAATGCATGGTGTTCTTCGACTGATCGTTACTCTCGATGGTGAAGATGTTATTAACTGTGAACCAGTATTGGGTTATTTACATAGAGGGATGGAGAAAATTGCGGAAAATCGAACAATTATACAATATTTGCCTTATGTAACACGTTGGGATTATTTAGCTACTATGTTCACAGAAGCAATAACCGTAAACGGGCCCGAACAGCTAGGCAATATTCAAGTACCTAAAAGGGCTAGCTATATCAGAGCTATTATGTTGGAGTTGAGTCGTATCGCTTCCCATTTGTTATGGCTTGGTCCTTTTATGGCAGATATTGGGGCGCAGACTCCTTTCTTCTATATTTTTAGAGAACGAGAATTGATATATGACCTATTTGAAGCGGCTACCGGCATGCGCATGATGCATAATTTTTTTCGTATCGGAGGAGTCGCTGCTGATCTACCTCATGGCTGGATAGATAAATGTTTGGATTTTTGCGACTATTTTTTAACCGGGGTTGCTGAATATCAAAAGCTTATTACACGCA